AAAATTTCATGTACAGATTCTTGAATACCTACAAAGGTAGAATATTCGTGTGGTATTTTCTCAGATTTTGCACGTGTAATACATGTTCCTTCTATTTCTCCGAGTAAAGCTCTTCGCATCGCGATGCCTATTGTATCGGCTTGGCCTTTCATAAGTGGGGCCAGAATAAAGCGTCCATAATAAAGACGCTTACTGTCTGCTCTTGATTCAACACATTTCCACTGTAGTGTCCGAGTAGATACTGTTACTTTCTCTCGAACCATAGTAATATTATTTGATCAAATCATTGAATTATTTATTTCTCTTGAAATCTCTTCAATGTTTACACACGTCTTTTTTTGGGAGGCCTACAGCCATTATGTGGCATAGGGGTTACATCCCGTACGAAACTTAATAGTATGCCGCTTCTACGAATAGCTCTTAATGCCGCATCTCTCCCGAGACCCGGGCCCTTTATCATGACTTCTGCTCGTTGCATACCTTGATCCACCACTGTCCGAATAGCATTTCCCGCTGCGGTTTGAGCGGCAAATGGTGTCCCTCTTCTTGTACCCTTGAATCCACAAGTACCGGCAGACGACCAAGAAATTACTCGACCCCGTACATCTGTAACAGTCACAATGGTATTGTTGAAACTTGCTTGAACATGAATAACTCCCTTTGGTATTCTACGCGCATTCTTACGTGAACCAATACGTCTATTTCTACGTGAACCAATTTTTGGTATAGGTTTTGCCATATTTTATCATCTTATAAATATAAGTCAGAGATATATGGATATATCCATTTCATGTCAAAACAGATCCTGGTTTTTTTACTGATTTTTTTGTACATCTGTACATCAGGTCCTTTCTATTTTGGGAGTCCCTTTTGGTTTAAAAAGATTATCCTTGTCTTTGTTTATGTCTCGGGTTGGAACAAATTACTATAATTCGTCCCCGCCTACGTATTAATCGACATTTTTCACAAATTTTACGAACAGAGGCCCTTATTTTCATATTTGTCACTCCCTTTCTTAATTCTGAATCTACTTAAATTGGAAGAAAATAAGTTTCTTAAAATTTCTAACTTCGAATTGTATCCCTACGAAAGAATGTTGAAATCAAAAAACCACCAAATTCTTTGAGTCTTTACTTTTTAATATACTAAATATACAAATTCTATTTCCTTTAGTTGAATCATAAGAACTTACCAAAATTTTGATTCTATTTACGGGTAGTATATGTATAAAATTACGTTGAACCTTTCCCGAAGCAAAACCCAGAATCGGATTTTCATTATCTAAACGAACTTGAAATATACATACCATTGGGACGTAGTTCAGTAATTAAATCCTCACGAATCCTTTTTTGTTCTTTCATTCCAGGTAAAACGGCTTTGAAGCATCAACTAATCAAAGAGGCATAATATTATATTAGAAACCTACCCTAATTACTCTTTTTTTTCACAAATATGAAAGTTCCGCATATGATTTGGCTATCAGAAAGATTACCATATATAACACAAAATTTCCCCGCCGATTCCTTCTATTCGAGCCTCTCGGTCTGTCATTATCCCTCGAGAAGTAGAAAGAATTACAATTCCCATTCCGCCTAAAATTCTCGGAATTCGTTGATAGTTAGAATAGATTCGTAGGCCGGGTCGGCTGATCCGTTTTAAATTTAAAACAGTTCTATACGGTCCTTTCCTATTTCTCCTATGTCGTAGGGTTAAAACCAAAAAAAAATTACGGCTTTCCTGATGTTTTCTCACGTTTTCAATAAAACCTTCTCGTAAAAGGATTTTAACAATATTTTCAGTGATGTTAGTAGATGGTATTCGAACTGTTCTTTTTTCATTCATGTCAGCATTTCGTATAGAGGTTATTATGTCAGCAATAGTGTCTTTACTCATGATAAACTAAGATTATTGTTGCCCCCGAATTTTGATATAATCAACATGCTCTATTTCTTTTTTTCTGAATTCATAAATATTTATGAATTTTAAAAGGTATATACGTGATATACAAACAATCTACGAATTTAATTTTAATTAATCCATTTCATTCAAATATTATAAAACTATATCACGGCATTCCCTTATAATACTTCAGGTGCTAATGAAACGATTTTAGTGAAATTTAACTGTCTTAATTCCCGGGGGATCGCGCCAAAAATTCGGGTTCCCTTTGGATTTCCTTCTTGATCAATAACAACAGCAGCATTGTCATCATATCGTATTATCATACCGTTGTCGCGTTTGAGTTCTTTACAAGTACGTACAATTACAGCTCGGATCACTTCTGATCTTTCTAGAGGTGTATTTGGTACTGCTTCTTTGATTACAGCAACAATAACGTCACCGATACGAGCATATCGTCGATTACTAGCTCCTATGATTCGAATACACATCAATTCTCGGGCCCCGCTGTTGTCCGCTACATTCAAATGGGTTTGAGGCTGAATCATATCTTTTTTTTATTGGTTTTGTCTTTTGCAATGTAAAGGGTGAAAAAAAAGAAATATTGTTTGTTCAAAACAAAACAAGAAACCTACAATTGTTTTTTTATCAAAAAAATTCTTTCCTTTTGTTATACATTCCTATCCTATACCGAAAGAATGAATTGAGTTCGTATAGGCATTTTTGATGCCGCTATTGAAATAGCCTTTCTGGCTATATTTTCTGCCACTCCGCTCATTTCATAAAGTATTCTGCCGGGTTTAACAACAGCTACCCAATATTCGGGAGATCCTTTCCCCGAACCCATACGTGTTTCTGTAGGTCTTACTGTAACTGGTTTGTCTGGAAATATACGTACCCAGATTTTTCCGCCGCGGCGTGCATTTCGTGTCATTGCTCGCCGCCCCGCTTCTATTTGTCTAGACGTGATCCAAGCGGGTTCAAGTGCTTGAAGAGCATATCTACCAAAGCAAATACGATTACCTCGATAAGATATTCCTTTCATTCTTCCTCTATGTTGTTTACGGAATCTGGTTCTTTTGGGGTTATAGTTGATGGTTGTTTATCAATTCCACCCATCTCTACTACAGAACCGGACATGAGAATTTCTTCTCATCCAGCTCCTCGCGAATTAAATGATTAAAAATAAAATACATGCTGAATACCGAATCGGGAGATTCTTTGAAATTTCATTTAATAGAATTTTTTTATCTTTTGATTTGGTATATAATATAATTAATCACGTATTCTATTTATAGATAATGTAATTTTATAGATAATGTAATTTAGGTATAATGTTATAATGAATCTTTATTTTATTTTGCTTTTTATTATCATATCGAATTTATTCAAATTTCTAAAAAAAAAATTCGCGGGCGAATATTTACTCTTTCAACATTTAGTTGTAAGATTAGTTTATGACATAATCTTTCAAAAACAAAAAATGAATTCTGGTTCGTTCCGCCATCCTACCCACTGAATCATTAGGATTCCTTTTCAATAGAATCTGATGCATTCACAGGTTCTGTCGTTCCCACCACCTCTCGAGTAATGATTAGGTCTGAACTCTACAACGGAGCCCCTAATGAAATTTGTTTTTGAGTCAATCTTCTCAGTCTTTATTGGCTCGGGGCTCTTTATTTGTGGTTTTATCCACGTATTTGTTTAATTAGGGATCAATCAGTATTGATGCTTTATTACATTCTTTTTTATGAGATGACTCATAGACCGTACATATTGGAATCATATATCGTTGATATTCTTTTTCTATCTTTCTCTCAGCCTTCCATTTATCTGTATACTTTTCTTGCTTTACAACCCATAATCAGATTGGTTTTTCTTTTTTGTTTTTGCAAAAAAAGATTTCAGTTGCTACAACGATATGACTTATATATCATATATATCATATTTTGACTGGCTCTTTCTTTATATCCAGATAATGCGAAGCGATGAGTTGGTTATTAGTTCTATAGTTATTAGTTCGTACTACGGGCTGTTCCATTTTTTTGAATCCTAATCCTACAAAAACCAACGAGTCACACACTAAGCATAGCAATTATACCAAATGATTAATTGGATTTTTATTCAACCTTATAGAATTGTTCATTTTTTTATCACTAAATAGAACTAAATACAAGTCGAGTCAATGCTTATTATTCTTCGTCTACAAATATCCAAATTTTGATACCTAATACCCCGTAGATAGTTCGAACTGCGTAGGAACAATAATCTATTTTGGCTCGAATGGTTTGTAGAGGAACCCTACCTTCTCTGATCCATTCGACACGTGCAATTTCTTTTCCGTCGATACGCCCTGCTATTTGTACTTGAATTCCTTTTGTACCTGCCTGCTCAGTTAATTCAATAGCTTTTTTCATTGCTTTGCGAAATGAAACTCTATTTTTTAATTGCCCGGCTATAAATTCCGCAAGAATATTGGGGTGGCTATAAGGGTTTACAATTTTTGTAATAGCAATGTTGAGTTTTCGGTTTACACAATTGAGTTCTTTTTGTACATTGAACTGTAATTCTTCGATTTTGCGAGTCCTTTCTTCTATTAATAACTTGGGGAATCCCATATAGATTATGACTTGAATCAAATCAATTCTTTTTTGAATCTCTATACGTGCAATTCCCTCGACATTAGAGGATATTTTCAGATTTTTTTGTACATAATTTTTGATACAATCTCGTATTTTTTGATCTTCTTGTAGATCTTCGGAATAATTCTTTGGTTGTGCAAACCAAACAGAATGATGACCTTGAGTTGCACCAAGTCTGAAACCAAGTGGATTTATTTTTTGTCCCATAGTCCCCCACTACTATATATATCGTGAAACATCATATCGGTGTGTTTTTTTTTATCCATTCGGGTTTTTTTAAGCATAACATAATATAGCGTATTTGTAGTTTTTCTAATATGGAATATTCTTTCTTTAAATATTCCTCAGTTGCTTTTTCCTTTTATCTCTTTCTAGTTGTTCATCTACAGATATATCTTTCAACACAATAGTTATATGACAGGTCGATCTTCTTATCGGATAACTCCGCCCTCGAGCTCG